CGATTGGATTTAAAAAAGCATAGGCTTCGGGCAATTTGCCGAAGAAAAAACTACTCGAATAAAGGGCAGAATTAATAGAAATACAGATCAAACTAACGATATTAAGCATAACAGACGTTTTGTTCTTGCCGATAATTGCATTTTCATTTTTAATTGAGTTTTTGATATAAGGAAAAAGGAAGAAAGTAAGTAAGGTAGACATCTTTCTTTTTCTGTGCATCCACTCAATCAAAAAGCCTCCAATTCTCAAAGGAGAATAGAAGAAAGGATACTTTCATACAATATCTTAATTGAATTCTATGTAATGATCAATAAATTTTGTTGAATTTTCTATTTCTATATGTATTAAATATTAAAATGCTAGTACTAATGTATTATATACATATAGAGATTTTTGGCTGGGGTTGACAAAAAACCAATACCAATATTATTGTTTCTTGGTATAGATTCGAAATTGAAATGGGGCGTGGCCAAGCGGTAAGGCAACGGGTTTTGGTCCCGCTATTCGGAGGTTCGAATCCTTCCGTCCCAGTGTCTTTTCCATTATTCTATTAGAAAGAAGTAAGGGAGTGGATAAGAGTTAATCCACATTAATTTCAATACCATAGTTGTATATGATATGGAACCAATGTTTTTTCGTTGAATCTCATTTTCTTTTTCTTTTTATTTAGATATTTCGTGTTTCACTCTAATAAAAGATTGGAAATCTATGTAACGATTGAGGCAGGGGTGATTGATCTTATTCCTTTGATTTTATTCCCTTTATGACAAGAAGCGATTATTGAAATATTATTCAATTCTATGTTAAACAAAATACACATCATTGAATCCTCTAAAATGAGGAAATGTTTCGCTTATACGGTATATATCGTTCTATTTCAATGACAATAAATTTTTGGTTTTTGTGAAACCATTTGTGATTCCTTAAATTAGAATTATTGAAACTGGAATTATTTCAATTCTAGCTGATAGATAGGAAAACCCCTCCCTATGGTTTTTCTTTTTTTTTTTTCAATTTTGATTTTCGTAATAAGATGAAAAGAATAAAGATTCAAATCTCAACTTACATCATTTTTTTATACATCTTATGAAAAAAGATTGATTTCTTTCTTCTTTTCTTTGATCTCTTTATCTATTTGAAATTTAATCAGTAATGAGTCAATTAAAAAAGAAGAACCTATCCTCCTATAAGATTAAAGGCGATGCTTATTATCCAGATTAAAGGCGATGCTTATTATCCAATTTTTGTCAAATTTAATCAAATTAGTCTAAATAGGAAACTTTTTCAATTTCAATTCGAAATCGTTTTAATTTTGAATTTAATGTAATGGTATATTATTAATGGATGTTAAAGGTGCTGTGCGATGCTTATTATCCAATTTTTGTCAAATTTAATCAAATTAGTCTAAATAGGAAACTTTTTCAATTTCAATTCGAAATCGTTTTAATTTTGAATTTAATGTAATGGTATATTATTAATGGATGTTAAAGGTGCTGTCTTGCTAAGACTTTTTTCAGGAAAATTGTCTTCCATATCATATACGGAAGAAAAGGTCTAGATTACGATGTCTATGAACAGCTGAACCAAATGACTATTCATGATTCCATAATTGAATCAATTTCATACCGGTTCCGAGTTAGAGGAATATTATGGTAAAACTTCGTTTGAAACGATGTGGTAGAAAGCAACGTGCGACTTGAAGGACAGAATCCGTTGTGGATTTTTCCATCCACCATTTTCAATTTATCTAGGAATGAGGGTGCTCTTGGCTCGACATTGTTTGTTCTGTTACACTTGAATCCTTCGTTTTTGTTGGGTTAGAAATAGTCCACGGTGGAGCTCGAGTAGAAAGGATTAATTCATTTCTCGGGGTAAGGGTCTAGGGTTAAATGCCAATCAATCAATTGGAACAACTTCGTAAATATATCTTCCATATATAGAAATATAGAAATCGAAAGGATCCAATTCGAGCAAGTTTCGGATTCAAAGGCAAAACAGGTTGGAATTGATCAACCTTTTCCCTTCATTCAAAGTGTATCGTGGGGGAATCAACTGGCCATGGGATTCTTTGATAGAAAGAAATCAAAAAGGGTATGTTGCTGCCATTTTGAAAGGATTAAGAAGCACCGAAGTAATGTCTAAACCCAATGATTTTAAATACGGATAAAGGATCTAAAAACAAGGAAACACCCTTTTTGTTTTAATTGGGTCAAGAATCTCAATAATTCTAATTGGATCCGACTAAAGAATCGAAATCGAATTTTAAACGAGATAAACAAAAGGGGCTAAAGACCACTCAATAAATGAAATTGACGAAAGATTTTTCCTTTGAGCTATTTGAGAGTTATACAACTTGAGTTATGAGTTTTGAGTACGAATGGTTTCTTTTGATTTTCAGGAAGAAAAAAGACTGAAACATAGTCTAATTGATTTTCTAGGCTCATTTGTCATTTATGTCATTAGAATTACATAACCTCGAATCAAATCATTTTTTCTCGA